TTTTTTTTTTTACTTATTTTATTTATTTGTACATCTGTACATCGGGTCCTTTAGATTTCGAGAGTCTTTTTGTTTTAGAAAGATTATCCTTGTCTTTGTTTATGTCTCGGGTTAGAACAAATTACTATAATTCGTCCCCGCCTACGGATCAATCGACATTTTTCACAAATTTTACGAACGGAGGCCCTTATTTTCATATTTGTCATTCCTTTTTTTAATTCCGAATCTACTTATTGGAAGAAAATAAGTTTCTTGAAATTTTTAATTTCGAATTGTATCCTCACGAAAGAATGTTGAAATTGAAAAAACCGCCTAATCATTCAAGTCTTTGCTTTGGAGTCTCTAAATTATACGCCCTTTGGTTGAATCATAAGGACTTACCTCAATTTTTAGTCTATTTCCTGGTAGTATACGTATAAAACTACATGAAATCCTTTACGAAACAAAAACCAGAATAATTTTTTTGTTATCTAAACGAATCCGGAAGATACATACCATCGGTAAGTTGTTCAGTAATTAAACCCTCATGAATCCATTTTTGTTGTTTCATTCCAGGTAAAACCGCTTTGAAGTATCAACTAATGTAAGAGGGATAATATTATAAACTTGTCCTTTCTCTTTTTTCACAAATATGACCGTGTCGGCTATTAGAAAGATTACCATATATAACACAAAACTTCTCCGCCGATTCCTTCTAGTCGAGCCTTTCGGTCTGTCATTATACCTCGAGAAGTAGAAAGAATTACAACCCCCATTCCGCCTAAAATTCTAGGAATTCGTTGATAGTTAGAATATATTCGTAGACCGGGTCGACTGATCCGTTTTAAATTTAAAACAGTTCTATATGGTCCTTTCCTATTTCTTCTATGTCGTAGGGTTAAAACCAAAAAATATTTATTGCTTTCTTGATGTTTTCTCACGTTTTCAATAAAACCTTCTTGGAAAAGGATTTTAACAATATTTTCAGTGATGTTAGTACATGGTATTCGAACTGTTCTTTTTTTATTCATGTCAGCATTTCGTATAGAGGTTATTATGTCAGCAATAGTGTCTTTACTCATGATAAACTAAGATTTTTGTTTCCCCCGAATTTTGATATAATCAACATGCTCTTTTTCTTTTTTTCTGAATTTTTTAATATTTATGAATTCTTTTTTTTTTTTTAATATTTATGAATTATTAAAGATATATACGTGATAGATAAACAATTTACTAATTAATTAAATAAATTTAATCAATTTCATTCAAATACTATATTAAGGTCTTCCCCTATAATACTTCAGGTGCTAATGAAACTATTTTAGTGAAATTTAACTGTCTTAATTCCCGGGCGATCGCGCCGAAAATTCGGGTTCCTTTTGGATTTCCTTCTTGATCAATAACAACCGCAGCGTTGTCATCATATCGTATTATCATACCGTTGTCGCGTTTGAGTTCTTTACAAGTACGTACAATGACAGCTCGGACCACTTCTGATCTTTCTAGAGGTGTATTTGGTACTGCTTCCTTGATTACAGCAACAATAATGTCACCAATATGAGCATATCGTCGATTACTAGCTCCTATGATTCGAATACACATCAATTCTCGGGCCCCGCTGTTATCCGCTACATTCAAATGGGTTTGAGGTTGAATCATATCATTTTTTTATCGGTTTTTTCTTTTTCAATGCAAAGGTATAAATAAAAAAAAGAAATATTATTTGTTCAAAACAAAAAAAGAAACCTGCAATTGTTTTTTTTTTCATCCCAAAAACTCCTTTCGTTTGTTTCTACACTCCTATCCAGAAAGAATGAATTGAGTTCGTATAGGCATTTTAGATGCCGCTATTGAAATAGCCCTTCTAGCTATATTTTCTGCTACTCCGCTCATTTCATAAAGTATTCTACCGGGTTTAACAACAGCTACCCAATATTCGGGAGATCCTTTCCCCGAACCCATACGTGTTTCTGTAGGTCTTACTGTAACAGGTTTGTCTGGAAATATGCGTACCCATATTTTTCCACCGCGGCGTGCATTTCGTGTCATTGCTCGCCGCCCTGCTTCTATTTGTCTAGATGTGATCCAAGCGGGTTCAAGCGCTTGAAGAGCATATCTACCGAAGCAAATACGATTACCTCGATAAGATATTCCTTTCATTCTTCCTCTGTGTTGTTTACGGAATCTGGTTCTTTTGGGGTTATAGTTGATGGTTGTTTAGCAATTCCATCCATCTCTACTACAGAACCGGACACGAGAGTTTCTTCTCATCCAGCTCCTCGCGAATTAAACAATTAAAAATAATTAAACAAAAAAAAAAATACACGGTTAATAATATATGGAATCGTGGGATTCTTTGAAATTTGATCTAATCGATTATAAATTAGAAATTTTTTGTGTTTTAATATATAATTTAACACGTATTCTATTTATAGATAATGTCGTTTTGGTAGAACGCTATAATGAATCTTTATTTTGTTTTTCCTTTTATTTCGAATCGACCAAAATTTAGAAATAAAAA